AGTTAGTTATAGGAGAGTAGTAAAAAAGGGGCTAATCAGTTAGTTCTTTCATCACCCCAAACATAGCAATATTAGCACTAATTGTACGTAAATGTAATTCATTATTCAAACAACTATTCAGAGTTCCTAGAGCTCCTTGTAAAGCTTGTTGGAAAACCCGTTGCCGGACTTGATTAATCACTCTTTCTTGTTCAAAAAGAATGGTTTCGTTTTTGGAACTTTCTAATTTTTCCAAAAATCTATAAGTTGAATTAATCCAATTCAATTTGTCTCGTTCTATCTCAGAGTATCCATTTACTCGATACTGATCTGCCTCCATTTCCACTTTCCGTAAGCGGGTGTGGGCTTTTTCCAGCTGTTCAACAGCCCCCCTTCGCAATTCTTCTGAATTTCGAATAGTATTCAAGATCTTCTGTTTTCGATTATCTAATAAATCACTTAATGAAAGTAGATTATCTTTCCATTCATTTTCATTTCCAAAATTCCATAATCCCTTCCCGAACCAAACATGAATCTTTCGATTCATTTGGCTCTCATGCTCAATTACTTAATTGAGAGAGAATGAATTCCCATATATTATATACTTTTTCTATTTTTCACGTAATGAGCCTATCCTCTCCCCCTTTTATCTATTCCTATTTCAAAATATTGATCTCTGTTCATATTTCACAATATTGAAACTGATCAATAATCATAATCCAATACTCAAATATTCGGAGGATTCTTCTGACAAAAATATATCAAATATAGAAATATATCAAATCAAATATATATATTTGTTTGTATAATATAGAATTCAGAATTAATAGAAAATTTCTACTATTTAATATTGTAATTGTCAGCAAAGTTGTTTCTTTTTTTTCTTTCAAATCCAAAGAATTCTTCTCACTTTATACATAGGTCATCAATTCGGCATTGTAAAAAAGACCCAAATCATTTTATCGACATGAGTGTTTTATATCGAAAAAAATTCGAACTATTCGTTTTGATTTCTGTATTGTATAAAAAAAACTCTTTATAACCTATGTATTTATAAACTAAACATAGTAGTAGAAAGAGTACTATGCTGCATCTGAACTTCAAACAGTTTGGCTTTAACCATATTAATGGTCACAAATTATTGGTTAATAGAGAATCAAAGTCGATATACCAATGAATGAATCACGAAATGCTATGGTTCTTAAATATGATTTTTGAATTTATTCAGAAGTAATTCGCGGGATCATGCACTCTTTCCTAGTTCTAACAAAAAAAGTACAGCTGGGTGGATCCAGCCTATTCTTGAAATAAACAACTCGCACACACTCCCTTTCCAAAAAAGATCAATACACCAAGCACTACGCTTAGATTTATTGGATTTGTTGCTAAAATATCGGTATTTAACCCGAAACTCCCGGCGGATGGCCAGTGACCTAAGGAAACGAAAGAATCGGTTACATTTTTTTTCATATGATCTCCTATTTTCTTTTAGATGGACTAAAAAAAAAGAACTCTGTCCCTTTTTGTATTATATCACTTTCAACTCTTTTTTTATTTTTCCTGTATATTTATATATTGATTATTGATTTTTTATTTATTTTAGTATTTATTTTGTTAATTTTAATTTACCTATACAGAATCAAAAAAAGATTCTATTTCCATAGAAATGTATTTTTTTTTTTCATTTCAATGAAAAAAAAATTCCCAAAAATAATGATCATTATTAGAATTAGGGACCAGGTCTCATGTCAATGGCGAAAAACCTCAGTTCTTGCAATACTCCTTAAATAAACATAAACTAAAAAGGCTTTCCTTTGAACTAAGATAAAGGGGGAAGGAAGAAAGCGAGTCAGTACGGTAATTCCTCATCCTCAAATTAATCCTTCCCATGTATTATTGTCCAACGAATAAGTAATTGTAGGAGTGAAATCTTGATATACTTTGAAAAAGCAAAGAGTAAGTCTTAATCCATAAAAAAAAATACAGAATTCTCATATTTATAGGACTAAACAAAGGGATTGGCAAATAAAAGGGCCAATGCTACAACCAGACCATAAATTGTTAAGGCTTCCATAAAAGCCAAACTAAGCAATAAAGTACCTCGTATTTTTCCCTCCGCCTCGGGCTGTCTTGCAATACCTTCTACAGCTTGGCCCGCAGCAGTGCCTTGACCAATCCCCGGTCCAATAGAAGCAAGTCCGACAGCTAACCCAGCAGCAATAACGGAAGCGGCAGAAATCAATGGATTCATGATAAGTTCCTCACACCAAAATAAAGAAATGGTTAATGATACAATCATCCAATGAGTTTTGAGTTAATTATTCCATCGCTAAGATTCAACCAGCTGAAGTAACTCAAAACTTGGAATTGAAAATTGAAGTAATAATATTGATTATTGAACTCTCAGAAAGAACTATTTCCATATCTCTTTTTTAGTTCCTATCCACAGGATTTTTGTGAATCCATACATACAACCTTTGTTCGTTCACTTCTGTTTTCCAACCCATTATTTGAATTTTTCATTATTTGTCTTTAGTTCATTTCATCTATTTATTGATTCAATTTCGAATCAAAGACGAAACAGAAGAACTCCTATTGGAATCCCTATCTAAATTCACAGCAGTCCGATGCGATGGATTAGATATATTTTGAGTTCATATATAACTAGTATATATCTACTATCACATATACGCGTCTTTCTTCCATAATGGAAACCGACTACTCTACTCCTATCTTAGATTCAATCGGATTCTAAAATTTTTCTTCAAAGGATGCGCAAGAGTTAGTGTATAGCCATTAACTTACATATACCTAATTCTAACCCTTTTCCTAAAAAATCACATTTTTTTGAATCTTGTTTTTTGTAAATTCGTCTCTTCCTTTTTTTTATCATTATCTCACATGGATCTAATCTAAATTAACGAATTCATTAGGCCGAATCATTGCATAGAAATAAAAAATAACAAACAGTAGTATTTAATTGAGCTAAGTTCATGCAATTTTTTATTTCTAAAAATTGGATTTGAGTCAATCATTGAATTGAATGAAATCGACTGAAATGGGAATCATTCTATAGAACAGCTTTTTTAAACTCACACGCCATAAATTGATATCAAAAAAATTCCTATTCAATATAGGACTCAAAATATTGAAATTGAATAAACAAAACAATTAATGTAAAGAGAGAGTTTTCATTGGAGGGAGATATGATATAAATAAATCAAAATGGACCAAATCCGGATTTTAGGAAAAAGATCTTTTCGATCTCTTTCCTTTTTTTATTATTAGACTTTAGAACTAACATCATTTACTAATAGCTGAATCTTTTTTGCTATTATTCTAGATTGTTGTATTTGTATATTTATGTTGCCTAAGTATAAACAAATTATCTTGTTGAGTTGCGCATCCATTGCTTGGTTGGACGAACTCAGTTTAAGTTAAAAAAAAGACTAGACTATTTCAAAAACTCGTCAATGATGATCCTCCACGGATTCGCCTATATAAGCCGCAGCTAAAGTTGCAAAAATAAGAGCTTGAATCCCACTTGTAAATAATCCAAGGAACATCACAGGTATAGGAACTACTAAAGGTACTAAAGAAACAAGAACAAGAACTACTAATTCATCGGCTAATATATTCCCGAAAAGTCGAAAACTAAGCGATAAGGGTTTTGTGAAATCTTCTAAAATGTTAATGGGTAAAAGAATTGGAGTTGGTTGAATGTATTTACTAAAATACCTTAATCCTTTTTTTGAAAGACCCGCATAGAAATATGCTATTGACGTGAGTAACGCTAAAGCAACAGTAGTATTTATATCATTCGTGGGTGCGGCTAACTCTCCATGAGGTAATTCTATGATTTTCCAGGGTAAAAGAGCACCCGACCAATTAGAAACAAAAATAAATAGAAACATAGTTCCAATAAAAGGAACCCATGGACCATACTCTTCTCCAATCTGAGTTTTGCTCACATCTCGAATGAATTCAAGAATATATTCGAAGAAATTTTGACCGTCAGTTGGAATAGTTTGTGGATTCCGAACAGCGATAACGGCAGAACCTAATAAGATAGCAATTACAACCCAAGAAGTAATAAGTACTTGGGCATGGACTTGGAAACCCCTTATTTGCCAATAGAAATGCTGGCCGACTTCTACACTAGAGATATCATATAACCCCGTTAGTGTGTTGATGGAACATGATATAACATTCATTTTGTCCTCTGACAGAAATATAACTTTACTTTAAATAATAAAGACTTATTTTGATTCAACCCTTTCCTTTTGGACTTGACCACTCAACTTGTATATTTTGTATACCAACTAAACTAATCACACAATATCCACACAGTCTTTTTTTTATCTCTTTTGTGCGATTCGGAAATAATAAATAATAACCGACTCCATAAATCTATATCTATGGAGTTCAAAAATCTAATAATTTCTTTATCTTATTATTAATTATTAATCACGGATTTCGTATATAGCTAGAACGACCCTCGCAAATCGCGAATACTAATTTGTTAAGAATTAATCGAATTGAAGCTAGAGCGTCATCATTTGCTGGAATCGAAATATCTGCGAGATCGGGATCACAATTTGTATCAACTAAACAAATTGTTGGAAGTCCCAAAGCGATACACTCCCGAAGAGCCGTATATTCTTTTTGCTGCTCAACTATGATTACAATATCAGGCAATCCCGTCATATATTGAATCCCGCCTAGATATGTTTGCAAACGAGATAATTCTCTCTTCAACATAGCTGCATCTCTTTTCGGAAGACGGTTTAGTCTCCCCGTCTTTTGTTCCATTCTCAAGTCCCTGAACTTATGAAGCCGCGTTTCTGTAGTGGACCAATTTGTTAACATACCACCAGACCATTTTTTATTAACATAATGACACCGAGCCCTTATTGCAGCCCGCGCTACGGAATCCGCTGCAATATTTTTGGTACCAACAATTAAAAATTGTTTTCCCTTACTTGCTGCATCAAAAACTAAATCACAAGCTTCTGATAAAAAACGAGCAGTTCTAGTGAGATTTGTAATATGAATACCTTTATGTTTTGCATAGATATAGGGCGCCATTCGAGGATTCCATTTCTTAATACCATGCCCAAAATGAACTCCTGCTTCCAGCATCTCTTCCAAATTTATGTTCCAATATCTTCTTGCCATTTCTCCTCACACTTTCTCTCTCTCTCTCTTTTTTTTATTATTAATAAAAAAAAAGAGACGAGGCACCTTGAAATAAATAATTGTTCCAATGGAACCTTCTCTTCTACCGGAGATTGGTCGTTTATAGACAAGCCAAGCCATTACTTTCTATTCGTAATTTTCTTTATTACATTAATTTTTTAATTATTTATTAAGTTAACAAATCAAATGACCATACCAAAACAAATCAAATAGCAAACAAATAGTTAAAAGGACGCATCCGCCTCCTCTTTCTTATTCTAAGTTAAGAATCATTCAATCCTAGAAAAGATCGGTCTAATGTACCATATCAATTCTTTGAAATGCAAGAGTCAAATAATTTTCTGTGGTGGAAGAAAATATCTCTCATTTCTCCCCGAAGAAATTTTTTTTTTTCGAAAAGAATGTTGTTATGCTGCCTTGAAGAGGGTACTAATCCTTTGAATCCGGTCCCGGCAGGTATCATACTCCCTAGAACAACGTTCTCTTTCAGTCCTTTCATCCAATCGATACGGCCCCGAAGAGCGGCTTTTGCTAAAACTCGAGCAGTTTCTTGGAAACTTGCTTCGGATATAAAACTTTGAGTATTCAGAGATGCTCTTGTTATTCCCAATAAGATGGCTCGATAACAGATCGCTTCTTCTAAAGCGCGTCCCGTTCGTTCCGCTCGTACCAATCCAATCAGTTCCCCCGGTAAAAAAATATTAGACATTCCATCTTCTGAAACCAAGACTTTTGATGTTATTTGACGCACAATAATTTCTATATGCCTATCATGGATCTGCACCCCCTGAGATCGATAAACTTTTTGTATCTTATTAACCAAAGAGATACGACTTTGCACTATAGTTAGTTCAGCACCAATCAAGAATCCCCAAGGAATTCCAAGAATTTTTGTTATACGTTCGTTCCAACCCTCAACTCTCTTTTCTAGGTTCATCGATATTGAATCAATCGAACGCACTTCTACTACTTGTTCTACTTTTGGAAGACCCTGCGTTATATCACTAGATCTCGATTTTTCATACATAAATGTAACTAATATATCTCCTTCGTAAACGATTTCTCCACAATGCCCATGAACAGTTGCTCCTGGAGTAGCTAAATAAGGCTTGGCTGTTCTTATTACTATAGAATCAACGCGAACAATTAAAACTTGACCCGCTTTTAGGTGTGGTCCTTTTTTAGATATACATACATTTTCACAAATAAACTGCCCAAGACTCATTATTGTGGGCATTTCCTCACAATAATTATCATGATAATTATGATGGAGAAAATACCAATTCAAATTGAATGGATTCAAAACAATCTTACTACATGGACTGAGATTATAAATTCTCCTATTTTCATCCATTAAATAATATTTTTGAAGTACTTGAAAAGTTTGTTTTAAATTGTCAAGCTGCAAATATTTCGCTACTGAGGTCTGATTATGAGTTATTAAAGGGTAAAATGATGAATAAAAATCCGAAATTTGAAGGGCTGTTCCTAAAGGGCCCAACAAATTACTAATTGGAATTAGAGGATCTTTTTGAATTGATTCTTTTATCACATTGTAATATTTTACATCCTTGAATAGACCCATGCAAAAATAATTAGATGATGACAAAATTAGAAAAGATTGGGATTCCTTATTTCTATTCAACAGCACACGAAGAGTTCCGTGATTTTGGCTAAATGATTGCTGAATCCTTGCTTTGGAATAAGTGGAATAAAATGGATTTTTATTGATACGATCTGAGGCATTATCATAGATCAATCCGGAACCTGACGGATCATTCCTTTTTCTGTTTCTGATATACAAAATATGTGATTTCACTAAGTCGATTCTTAAGAAATCTCGAAGCAGCCCTTTTGTACTTACTTCAACAAAGGAAGCGTGGACCTCTTCGACGGAAGAACTTTTCTTGTCTTGGTCCCAATTCAAGACTAAACAAGTCCGAACTAGTTGAATACTTGTGTCAGAAATTCTCCAAGTTGCTTTGCCATTTCCATAAAGGATATAGTTAACAACTCCAAGTTGCATATTATCCTTTTCCCGAAAGGGATCCTGGGGGAAGAGTGTTGCTAAATTGATACCGTCCGCTATTTCATATGTGCTTACGGGTCGAACCAAAACAAAATACTTTTTCTTGCTAGGTGTGAGCCATTGGACATAGATCCAATTTGTCAATTTTTTTGATTTCTTAGAATTTGTTTTTTCCGATCCTGGTGGTATCAAGATACCACTGTGTCGAGATATCTTATCTTTTTCTCCAGGAAAATGGATATCCCCGGAAAAGATTTTAAGTTCAATCCCTTTTTTTTTTCTCTCCACTCGGACCAATCCGCCCACTTGGCTTCTTGTATTTAACGTGATTTGTGTATTTACTCCAATGATACTATTGTTCCGTACCATTATGGAAGAGGATTCGGATAAAATATGTACTTCCTCGGGAATGAAAAAAAATTGATCCACTTTCATTTGGTATTTTTGCTTAAACTTTTTGTCTCCTCCATATTCAATTACATCCTCTTTTTTGATGATTGAATGCGCCCCTACCGTCCCATATTTAGTAATTCCCGAACTGTTTCTTCTGTATTGAGGATCGTCGAAAAAAGCAAGAATACTCTTTCTACGGAAAATACCATTTATGGATATTTCAATCGAGATACCTGAACCTGAATGTGGAATTAATTCTTTCTCTTGTTCTTGAATCGATTGGACTGGAATAAGAAATCTATTTCTTCGTCCCTTTGCCAATAAATATGAATTCTCTCGGAGAATAGTGGAATATATGAAATGATAATGCCCAGTCCCTACGATTCGATTTAATTCTGAATAATCAGAAATCATATCTTCTTTTTTATCAAAAAAATCCGAACTCAAAAATTTGTGTCTCTCTTGATCATTATTTCCTGAGAGGCTAGAAATATATCTTCTTTCGGTAGAAATAGAATGAATGTTTATTTGATCTTGATCCTTGTAGAACGAAAAAGGAACTGCATTAAATTTGCATGAACCTCCTGATAATATCCACAAGTGGCTTGTTTTGGGTAAAAGACGTACATTACTATATTTAAATTCGGGCGAATGGTACACATCGGTACTCCAGTGCATTTCCCCCTCTAAGTCAGAATAAATATGTTTTCGAACCCTCTCTGTAAAATTGAAAGTGTATGTTGTTCCCGCGCGAATCTCAGCAATCACTTGTTCTGATTTTACATATTGACCATTTTGAACTAAAAGAAAACTTTTTTGTGGGATAGTTACCTTATGTATAATATCTTCACTCTTAATAATTACATATAAGTCCATATAACATAAAAGGGCAGGATGCCCATGACGTGTACGTATAGGCTGAAGCAAATCCTCATTGAATTTGATTTTTCCATTAGAAGGGGCCCGTACATGTTCTGCAGTACCCCCTGTAAATACTCCACCGGTATGAAAAGTTCTTAATGTTAGTTGAGTCCCCGGTTCCCCAATGGATTGCCCCGCAATAATACCTACAGCTTCTCCCAATTCAACCAAGTCGCCATGAGTGGGACTCCGACCATAACATAATCGACAGATCCAAGACGTACTCCTACAAGTAAAGGGAGTTCTAATATATATTGGTTGTGTTCGAAAGGTTATGAATTGGGTGACAAGCCCAATCCCAATATCTTGATTTCGAATGGCAATGCACCGCGGACCCATATATATATTGTCTGATAATACACGACCAATTAATGTTTGGATAAAAATTCTTTCGGGCAGTGTCCTATTTCGAAGACTTGAAGAAATACCTCGGGTAGTGCCACAATCTGTTCTACGTACAACAATGTGTTGAACTACTTCAACAAGTCTGCGCGTAAGATATCCAGCATCTGATGTTCGTACAGCAGTATCTACAACTCCTTTTCTAGCTCCGTAGCAAGAAATGATATATTCCGTTAAAGACAGTCCTTCGCGTAAATTGCTTTGAATGGGTAAATCAATCATTTGTCCTTGGGGATCCGCCATTAATCCTCTCATACCTACTAATTGGTGTACTTGAGATGCATTTCCTCTAGCTCCTGAAAACGACATTATATGGACTGGATTAAACGGGTCAGTCATCCTAAAATTAAGATTCATTTCTTGTCGCAAATATTCACTTGTAGCATACCATATCTCGATAGATTGGCGTAATTTTTCTACCGCGTGTACATTCCCAAAATGATGGTGTTTTTCCAAAATCAAACTTTGTTGTTCAACATCTTGTACTAGCCATCCCTTAGAAGGTATTGTTAAAAGATCATCAATTCCTAATGAAATGGATATAGCAGTTGCTTGCTGGAAACCCAGAGTTTTTACTTGATCTAAGATATGTGATGTATATGCCATTCCAAAGTGATCTATTAATCTGCTAATAAGTCGTTTAATGGCAGTTCCGTCTATCACTTTATTGTGAAATACCAGATTGGCCCGTTCTGCCATACGTACCTCCCTATTTAAATGAGTTGGATTCGACAATGGATTTGAGTCAATGATTGGAAAACTTCCTTTTCTCGATCTTAAATTGCGCAGAAAGTCAGGTCAGGGACTCGAGTCCTAGTTGAACCGGAGAGACCCAAAGTCACCCCGGTGTCATAGAATTTTTGAACTTAGCTACCATAAGGTATAGGTATCAGATAAGCAGGCCCGACAAAAACCTTGTATAGCTTCTTCCATTTCTCGATAAAGAAAAATATGACCAATAGTGGTTCGGATGTATATCCAAAGAATTTCTTTTTTTACACGTCTTATTATCAGATAGTGTCCATAAATCTCATGATAGGTACCACAAGATTCATAGTGAACTTCGATGGGAGCTTC